GTACATAAAACAGAAAGTTGTATTGTATACAGAAAGAAGCTTTCTCTTATATAGATCAATTGACAATCTATATCTAAGTAATAATCTATATAGTAATAATCTATATATATTAGACGTATATCAAAATGAAATAGCCCTCAATTTTTAAATTTTTTCTCTACACCCATTTATATGCATTTTGATCAATCCAAAAGAATTGCAAGCCCAACTCTTTGAATTCCTCATTTTTTATATCTCTTTTTATGCTTATTGATATGGATCCGGGGGCCCATCAAAAGAATTAATGTAGGAAGAAGAAGAATAGTACGGGTATATACTATAATACCATATAAATAATACCATATCATATATTAAAGAATTAGAGAAATCTAATAAAATCTAATACTAATAGCATAAGAAAATAATAAAATCTTACTAAGAATAGAATACTACACTAATAATATAATACTACTAATATATCTTAATATATCTAAGAAAGAATATATATATATAAAGAATAAAGATATATATATAAAGATATAGATAAACTAAAGCAAGTCAAGTTTTTTTAAGCTTTCGCAAAACGATCACAATTGATAGAAGTAGATTTTTCAGTAAAGTCTTATTCCTATTTATAGCTCTAAAGCCCACTTCTTCCCCATACTACAAGTGAAAGAGAAAATGTAAACACTACCATTAAAGCAGCCCAAGCGAAACTTACTATATCCATGCGAATGATGCCCCCTATCCCTATCTCTATGAAATGAAGGAATGATTCCATTATTGATTCATAATCATAGTGGAATCAATGGTGCAGAGTCAAAACAGGATTCTTACTTACGGCTTTTTATGAAACAATTTAATGAATCCACTCATAAAAAGTTCATAGATTTCTTACTTTCATAGTTCTTCAGAATGAATTCTCGCTATTTCCCATTTCTTTTATTTGATTCAATTCAGAATAGCCCAAACCAATCTTTCATAAGATTGGTTTGCTTCAGATTTCTTGGTACTTTTTTGATCCACACTCAGAACCCAGATTTTGAGAAAAAAGATGATAGTCTTTTATAGGACCTATGGTTCTCAAAATCAAGTATCGACAGACCTAGCCCTTGCCTATGCTTTTGCGGGGCACGAATTCGTCAAGTTCGATCAATAGGATTAAGAAATTCCAAGTCTTTTTTTGTTGATCAGGCGACACCCAGATTCGAACCGGGGATAAAGGATTTGCAGTCCCCCGCCTTACCACTTGGCCATGCCGCCAAATTCTATCCAAAACAGATAAAGAGAATAAATAAGAAAGAAATTCTATAATTATAGATAATATATAAACTATATATTATCTAAGTATATAAGAATATTCTTTAGATATTCTATTTCTATTTCTCTCCTCATTTTGGTTTTGATTTGAATTTTTTACTTTCTTAATTTCTTTTTGAAAAAGTATAAGTACAATGGGATTTAAGATCCAAAAAGAAAAGAAATTCCTCTTTTTTATTAGATCCTATTTAGATTCTTTTCTTCGATTGATTTTATCTCAAAACACGCGCCGATTAAAAACTTACCTTTTCTTTTCACTTTTCTATAGATCTATCAAATCTATAGAAAAGTGAAAAGATTCCCGGCCCGGTCACAGACTGTAAAATGCAGGGCAATTTCGAAGAAATTACTCTTTATTCCATTAACTAGTTAATATTGAATTCTTACTCTTTTACTCGTACTTACTTTTATTACTTTGAATTAGCGAACAGCTCTTAATTTTGTATCTCCTTATCTTAATGGATGCAAAATCCAATTGATTTCCGACTAATCATTATCAATTACATGATCAATTCTAATTATCTAATTATAAGAAAAGATATGTGTATATGTAAACCCCAGAAAAGTGTAAACTCTAGAACATAAATTCTTATACGTGGATACCAAGCCGGGTCTATTTATTATGCACATATCCCTATATAGGATCATCGTGCTTGAATATTTCATTGAATATGAATAGAAGATAGACATTATGATAGAGTACGACCTAACCTAGGTTGCACCAAGTTCAATTCTTATAAAAGATGTGATATACGGATAGTTAGATAGCTATATAGTCATGTACTTCCTAAAGATTACTCCTATGACTATAATACGTACGCAATTCCATTGTATTTTATAAATTTTACTACTAAAAAAGATTTGCGAATTCCTTTTTGAGCATTCAATTGCGTGTGCTAAAAAAAAAGGGAAACTCTATACTGTTCCTGATTCTTCTGTTTTTATCTCATTCATAGAGAGCAGATTAAATTCTAAACTCATTGATTTTTTATTTTTTTGTACGCTGATCCTAATATCATTAATATCATAATAAAAGAATTAGATATTAGGTCTAAATTAGATCAATTTTTATATTTGATAAAAGACTGCATCAGCCTAAGTGACAGAATTTTTACCAGGAATGCTTTCTTAAATTCCATTTCTTTCTATTTGTACCTGTCTCCAGATCAAATTTGAACTTGCATCAAAAATGCCCTTCATTTCTCTGTCTTGCTTTCGTTTATACGATATATATGGATGGAGTTGACTAAAATTTTATGTGATTCAGTAAACAGAATATCCATTCCATCATTACTAGATCAATTGGTAGGGTTCGATGAATAGTGAGCCAAAAGACGATAATGGGATTTTTTCAATAAAGAGGAAACTTCAGATTAAGATGCTCCAGAATGAAAATGAGGGAATGTCCACAATACCTGGATTTAGTCAGATACAATTTGAGGGATTTTGTAGGTTCATTAATCAGGGCTTGACGGAAGAATTTCATAAGTTTCAAAAAATTGAAGATAGAGATCAAGAAATTGAATTTCAATTATTTGTGGAAACATATCAATTGGTAGAGCCTTTGATAACAGAAAGAGATGCTGTTTATGAATCACTCACATATTCTTCTGAATTATATGTACCCGCGATCTTAATTTGGAAAACCGGTAAAAATATACAAGAACAAACCGTTTTTATTGGAAACATCCCTATAATGAATTCTTTTGGAACCTCTATAGTAAATGGAATATACCGAATTGTGATCAACCAAATATTGCAAAGTCCCGGTATTTACTATCGTTCAGAATTGGAACATAACGGAGTTTCTGTCTATACCAGTACTATAATATCGGATTGGGGGGGAAGGTCGGAATTAGAAATTGATAGAAAAGCAAGGATATGGGCCCGTGTAAGTAGAAAACAAAAAATATCTATTCTAGTTCTATCATCAGCTATGGGTTCGAATATAAGAGAAATTTTAGATAATGTTTGTTACCCTGAGATTTTCTTGTCTTTCCCAAATGATAAAGAGAAAAAAAAGATTGGGTCAAAAGAAAATGCTATTTTGGAGTTTTATCAACAATTTGCCTGTGTAGGGGGGGATCCAGTATTTTCTGAGTCCTTATGCAAGGAATTACAAAAGAAATTTTTTCAACAAAGATGTGAGTTAGGAAAGATTGGTCGACGAAATATGAACCGGAGACTTAATCTTGATATACCCCAAAACAATACATTTTTGTTACCACGAGATTTATTGGCTGCTGTGGATTATTTGATTGGAATGAAATTGGGAATGGGTACACTTGACGATATGAGTCACTTGAAAAATAAACGTATTCGTTCTGTAGCAGATCTATTACAGGATCAATTCGGATTGGCTCTTGTTCGTTTAGAAAATACGGTTCGAGGAACTATATGTGGAGCAATCAGGCATAAATTGATACCGACTCCTCAAAATTTGGTAACTTCAACTTCATTAACAACTACTTATGAATCGTTTTTTGGCCTACACCCTTTATCTCAAGTTTTGGATCGAACTAATCCGTTGACACAAATTGTTCATGGGCGAAAATGGAGTTATTTGGGTCCTGGAGGATTGACGGGGCGAACTGCTAGTTTTCGAATACGAGATATCCACCCGAGTCACTATGGACGTATTTGTCCAATTGACACGTCCGAAGGAATCAATGTTGGACTTATGGGATCATTAGCTATTCATGTGAAGGTTGGTTATTGGGGATCTATAGATAGTCCATTTTATGGATTATCTGAGAGATCAAAAGAGGCACAGATGGTTTATTTATCACCAAATAGAGATGAATATTATATGGTAGCAGCGGGAAATTCTTTGGCCTTGAATCGGGATATTCAAGAACAACAGGTTGTTCCAGCTCGATATCGTCAAGAATTCCTGACTATTGCATGGGAAGAGATTCATCTTAGAAGCATTTTTCCCTTCCAATATTTTTCTATTGGAGCTTCCCTCATTCCTTTTATTGAACATAATGATGCGAATCGAGCTTTAATGAGTTCTAATATGCAGCGCCAAGCAGTTCCCCTTTCTCGGTCCGAGAAGTGCATTGTTGGAACTGGGTTGGAAGGACAAACGGCTCTAGATTCGGGGGTTTCAGTTATAGCCGAACGCAAGGGAAAAATCATTTATACTGATACTCAAAAGATCAGTTTTTCAAGTAATGGGGATACTCTAAGCATTCCATTGGTTATGTATCAACGTTCCAACAAAAATACTTGTATGAATCAAAAAACTCAGGTTCAGTGGGGTAAATACATTAAAAAGGGACAAATTCTAGCGGGTGGTGCGGCTACAGCTGGTGGGGAACTCGCTTTAGGAAAAAATGTATTAGTAGCTTATATGTCATGGGAAGGTTACAATTTTGAAGACGCAGTACTAATTAGCGAACGTCTGGTTTATAAAGATATTTATACTTCTTTTCACATCCGGAAATATGAAATTCAGACTCATGTAACAAGCCAAGGTCCTGAAAGAATCACTAAAGAGATCCCGCATTTAGAGGCTCGTTTACTCCGAAATTTAGACAGAAATGGAATTGTGATGCTGGGATCTTGGATAGAAACAGGTGATATCTTAGTAGGTAAATTAACACCTCAGACAGCGAGCGAATCCTCATATGCTCCGGAGGATAGATTATTACGAGCTATACTTGGCATTCAGGTATCCACTTCAAAAGAAACTTCTC